AATGGGGTGCCTGAAAAAGGATTACAATGATAGAGTAAAACATGCATTCACAAAAATGCCCCCATTATTGCATAAAGTAGAATCAAACTACTACCAAAAGTATCAAAAACTCACGTGCTCCATACACCAAAATGCAACAAAGAAAGAAAGGTAAGCTAAAAAAGCTAATGGGTTCATACCCCGTAAATAGAGACAGACACTCTCCATTCTAATGCCCAACAACTCAACAAAAATCCTCTTATTAACAACACTAATTAGAGGTATCATAATCTCCGTCTCATCCAATTCATGATTTGGAGCATGAATAGGACTAGAAGTAAACTTACTATCATTCATCCCGCTAATATTAAACCAAAATAACATCTATACCACAGAATCATCAATCAAATACTTTATCGTTCAAGCCGCAGCATCATCGTCATTACTATTTTTAGTATTAATAAAAACCATGACGGAGAGAATAACCCCCATACCAGAGAGAAACTACTCATCAATTATCATCAATACCCCTTTACTTCTAAAAAGAGGGGCAGCACCGTTCCACTGATGATTTCCAGGAGTAATAGAAGGATTAGATTGAAGAAATTGCCTACTGTTAATAACGGCACAAAAAATAGCACCACTAATACTAATTTCCTATCAAGTCAGAACACAAATACCATTCATAGCAATCATTATCCTAGCATCAACCATCGTAGGAGCAATTGGAGGAATAAACCAAACATCATTACGGAAAATCATAACCTACTCATCAATTAATCACACTGGTTGAATACTAGCTGCAATAACCGTTAGAGAAAACCTATGAATTATATACTTCGCAATTTACTCAATATTGACAACAACAGTGGTAACTATTATTAAACCATTTAACCTATCATTCATCAACCAAGTAATAATAACAAACAAGAAAAATGTAACATCAAAAATCTTAATATTCTTAACACTACTATCACTAGGAGGACTCCCCCCATTCCTAGGATTCTTACCAAAATGAATCACTATCCAAACAATAATTAACAATAATATGGCAACAATTGCAACAATCATAGTAATCATATCAGTAATAACCCTATACTATTACTTACGAATTTGCTATTCAAGATTCATAATCCTACATGACGAACCTAGTTGAAATACAAAATCCCACATAAACAACAAAATAACAAATTGTAGAATAATTCTATCATCATTATCAACAATAGGATTAGCAGCATGTACAATAATAATTAACATCTTATAGGCAAAAAAGGCTTTAAGTTAAATAAAACTAATATCCTTCAAAGCTATAAATAAAGAAAAACTCTTTAAGCCTTAGTAGTCTTTAAACCTACCCCCACAGAATTGCATTCTGTAATCACAAAACATGAATATAAGACTAAAAAATAGTAAAGAGGTAAAAAACCCGTTAGTAGATTTACAATCTACCGCCTAAAAACTCAGCCACTCCACTAAACAAAATAAAAACATAACTAATGATACAACGATGATTGTTCTCGACAAACCATAAAGACATTGGAACACTATATTTCATCTTTGGAGCATGAGCAGGAATAGTAGGAACATCCCTAAGAATACTAATTCGAACAGAACTAGGACAACCAGGCTCCCTAATTGGAGACGACCAAATCTACAACGTGATTGTAACAGCACACGCATTCATCATAATCTTCTTTATAGTAATACCAATTATAATTGGAGGATTCGGAAATTGATTAGTACCACTAATACTAGGATCCCCAGATATAGCATTCCCGCGAATAAACAACATAAGATTCTGACTACTACCACCATCATTAACCTTATTATTAGCAAGAAGAATAGTAGAAAGAGGGGCCGGAACGGGATGAACAGTATATCCCCCTCTAGCAAGAAGAATAGCGCACGCGGGAGCATCAGTAGACCTAGCAATCTTCTCCTTACACCTGGCAGGTGTATCATCAATTCTAGGAGCTGTAAACTTCATCTCCACAACAATCAACATAAAACCAATTAACATAACAGCAGATCGAATCCCACTATTTGTGTGGGCTGTGGGAATCACAGCCCTACTACTACTTCTATCTCTACCAGTACTAGCAGGAGCAATCACTATACTACTAACCGACCGAAACCTAAACACATCATTCTTTGACCCAGCAGGAGGGGGAGACCCAATTCTATATCAACACCTATTCTGATTCTTTGGACACCCAGAGGTATATATCCTAATCCTACCAGGATTTGGAATAATCTCTCACATCATTTGCCAAGAAAGAGGAAAAAAGGAAGCATTCGGAAACCTAGGAATAATTTTCGCAATACTAGCAATCGGCCTATTAGGATTTGTTGTATGAGCACATCACATATTCACAGTAGGAATAGATGTAGACACACGAGCATACTTCACATCAGCAACAATAATCATTGCAGTACCCACTGGAATTAAAATTTTCAGATGATTAGCAACACTATACGGATCAAAATTATCATACAGAGCACCTTGCTTATGATCAATAGGATTTGTATTCCTATTCACCATAGGCGGATTAACAGGAGTTGTTCTAGCAAACTCATCTATTGACATTATCTTACACGACACATACTACGTAGTTGCACACTTCCACTACGTATTATCCATAGGGGCAGTATTTGCAATCATAGCAGGATTTATCCAATGATACCCATTATTCACAGGACTAACAATAAATCCAAAATGACTAAAAACACAATTTATAGTAATGTTTGTAGGAGTAAACTTAACATTTTTCCCACAACACTTCCTTGGACTAGCCGGAATACCACGACGATACTCCGACTACCCCGACGCATACACCTCATGAAATATTGTATCATCAATAGGATCAGCAATCTCATTTGTCGGAGTACTAATATTCATTTTCATTATATGAGAAAGAATAAGAACTAACCGACAAATACTATTCGCAAATCAAACAACAAACTCAATCGAATGATTACAAAAAACACCCCCATCAGAACATAGTTACTCAGAACTTCCAACCATTGTAAACTAAAAACTCCAAACAACCAAGAAAAAATAATCTAATATGGCAGATAAGTGCGGTAGATTTAAGCTCTACATATAAAGTTAAAACAAACTTTTATTAGAAAATGGCAACATGAGCAAACATAAACCTACAAGACAGCGCATCCCCTATTATAGAACAATTAATCTTCTTCCACGACCACGCCTTAATAATTATATTAATAATCCTCATTGTAGTAGCATACATAATAACAACCATAATATCAAACAAACTAGTAAACCGATTCATACTAGAAGGACAAATAATTGAAGTAGCATGAACAATTGCACCAGCAGTAATCCTAATTTTCATCGCAATTCCATCATTACGATTACTATACCTAATAGACGAAATTCAAAGACCATCAATAACACTAAAAATCATTGGACATCAATGATACTGAAGTTATGAATACTCAGACTTCAACAAGGTAGAATTCGACTCATATATAATCCCACAAGAAGAAATGAACCCATACAACTTCCGACTACTAGATACAGACAACCGAACCACATTACCAATAAATTCAACAATCCGACTAATTGTAACAGCAGCCGACGTCCTGCACTCATGAACAATCCCAAGACTTGGAGTTAAAATTGACGCAACACCAGGTCGATTAAATCAAGCCAGAATCATAATTAACCGACCAGGACTATTTTATGGACAATGCTCAGAAATCTGTGGAGCAAACCACAGATTTATACCCATCGTTATCGAAAGAGTATCCACCAACAGATTCATCAACTGAATTACTAAAATAGCAGAATCATTAGGTGGCTGAAAGCAAGCAATGGTCTCTTAAACCAAAAGATAGTAAATTAACGAATACTCCTAATGAAGTGAGGTTAGTTAATAAAATAACATCAACTTGTCAAGCTGAAATTATTCCAAAAAAGAATACCCCACTTATGCCTCAAATAATACCAATCAAATGAACAACCCTACTAATTACATTCTCATTAATCTTCATACTATTTAATGTAATAAACTACTTCTCATATACCCCCAAAAATAAATCAATAACAAAAAAGGAAACAACCCAACTAAAAATAATAAACTGAAAATGATAAGAAACCTATTCTCAGTGTTTGACCCATCCACTGACATCCTAAATCTAAAGCTAAACTGAACAAGAACAATTATAGGAATCTTACTAATTCCAACTAGAATATGATTAATCCCATCCCGCCAAACAATAATATGAAATCTACTAACAACCAAACTACACAACGAATTTAAAACCTTGCTAAGACAAAGAAAAACAAGAAAAGGAAGAACTTTCATTTTCATCTCACTGTTCTCCATAATTATATTCAATAACTTCCTAGGATTATTCCCATACATCTTTACCAGAACAAGACACATAGTATTAACACTATCTTTAGCCCTACCTCTTTGAATAGGATTCATAATATTTGGATGAATCAAAAATACAAACCACATACTAATTCATCTTGTCCCACAGGGAACACCAAGAGTACTAATACCATTCATAGTATGCATTGAAACAATTAGAAACATAATCCGACCAGGAACCCTGGCAATCCGACTAGCAGCAAACATAATTGCCGGACACTTACTAATAACTCTAATAGGAAATACAGGACCCACAATAAGAACAACCCTATTAAGAGTACTAATTGTTGCCCAAATCGCATTACTGACACTAGAATCAGCCGTAGCAATTATTCAAGCATACGTATTCGCCGTACTAAGAACACTATATTCTAGAGAAACTAATTAATGAAAAACCAACACGAAAATCACCCATTCCACTTAGTGGACAAAAGACCATGACCTCTAACAGGAGCAATTGGAGCCCTAGTAACAATAGCAGGAATAATTAAATGATTTCACCAATACAACAGAACGCTATTAAGAATTGGGATCTCAATCATAACTTTAACTATATTACAATGATGACGAGACATCACCCGAGAAGGAACATACCAAGGACGCCACACAAACATAGTAACGAAAGGGTTACGATGAGGAATAATTCTATTTATCACATCAGAAGTATTTTTCTTCATCTCGTTCTTCTGAGCATTCTTCCACAGAAGACTATCACCAACCATTGAACTAGGATCAACATGACCACCAACCGGAATCCAACCATTCAATCCCCTACAAATCCCCCTACTAAACACAGCCATTCTACTATCATCAGGAGTAACAGTCACATGAGCACACCACAGCCTAATAGAAAACAATCACAGACAAGCAACACAAGGACTATTCATCACAACCCTATTAGGACTATACTTTACCGCCTTACAAGGATATGAATATCTAGAAGCCCCCTTTACAATTGCAGACTCTGTATACGGATCAACCTTCTTCGTTGCAACAGGATTCCACGGACTACACGTAATCATTGGGACAACATTTTTACTAACCTGCCTATTACGAAACATCACCATACACTTCTCATCACATCACCATTTCGGATTCGAAGCAGCCGCATGATATTGACACTTCGTAGATGTGGTATGACTATTCTTATACATTTCAATTTATTGATGAGGAAGATAAAATAAACTTATCTAATATAAAAAGTATATCTGACTTCCAATTAGAAAGTTTGCAGAAACGCAAGATAAGTAATTAAAGCAGTAACAATTCTAACCACAATAGCACTAACCTTAACAACCACAATCATGATTTTAGCAACAACACTATCAAAAAAAAACATTGAAGACCGAGAAAAAAGATCACCATTCGAATGTGGATTCGACCCTAAAAGATCAGCACGAATACCATTCTCACTACGATTCTTCTTAATTGCAGTAATCTTCTTGATCTTCGATGTAGAAATCGCACTACTCCTACCAATAACAATCGTAATAACAACATCAAGACTGATATCATGAGCAACCATCAGATTCTTATTCCTAACAATCCTAATTGCAGGACTATATCACGAATGAAACCAAGGATCACTAGAATGAGCAAATTAAAGAACAAAAGGGGAAGTAGTTAAAAATAACATTTGGTTTGCAACCAAAAAGTACTAAATTATAGTCTTCCTCAAAATATTAAAGTAAAAGTAAGAAGCGATAAATCGCAATCAGTTTCGACCTGATCAAATAGATATAAATTTATCCTTATTTATTCTACAAACAAAACTTAACTGAAACCAAAGTAGAGGTGTATTACTGTTAATAATACAATTGAATGAATCATTCCAGTTAAAGGAAAGTGAAGAACCTAGTGAAAGCTGCTAACTTATCACTATAGCGGTTTAAGTCCGTTTACATTCCTATCTACTTATATAGTTTAAAAAAAAACATTACACTTTCACTGTAAAAACTAAAGCAAAAACTTTTATAAGTAAACAAAAATTACTTAAAGGTGTTTAAACACCTCAACAGCATCTTCAGTGCTAAGCTCTAAAATACATAAGCTATTCAAGTAAATCTAATTAGTAAATCTAATAACCTAAAATGAAAACTAAAATTCTTAATCAAACAACAAAAAACATGAGAAAAATCTTAAGACTATTATATTGCCACCACTGATTGATCCTACTAAGATAATTAAAGAATCAAAAAAAACCTTGACCACCAAAATATTCTCTCCAACCAGAATCCAAACCCCTGAAAGAATAATAACCCAAACTTAAAGGAAAAGAAGAAACACCATAAGTAGAAATGTAAGGCATGAACCACATAGAACCTAAAAAACAAGAAAACTTATAATAAAGTAAAGAAAACAAATAACCACCCAAATCATGCTTAGACAACTCATAACCCAATCAACCACCTAAAGCCCCAATAAATAAAACCAAAACCCTTAAATAGAAAGGCAAACAAACTATGCAAGGAGTAGGAAAAACAACCCATCTAAGAATGCTCCCACCAAAAACCACAGCAATTAATAATCCTAACATACCCTTAAACATACTTAATTCACCCTCAACCATAGTATAAAAAGGAAACAAATTAAAATCACCACATACTACATAGTAAAACAAACGAAATGAATAACAAACGGTTAAACCAGCAGAAACAAAAAACAACAACAAACCAAAAAAATTAACAAAACCAAGAAGAGAAGTTTCCAAAATAATATCCCTAGAATAAAATCCTGCCAAAAAAGGTATACCACATAAAGCAAAATTAGAAACCATCAGACAAGAAGAGGTTAAAGGCATTTGAAAAGAAACACCCCCCATAAAACGAATATCCTGGGAATTCTTTATAACATGAATAATTATACCAGCACACATAAAAAGCAAAGCCTTAAATAAAGCATGAGTCAATAAGTGGAAAAAAGCCAAAACAGGAAAACCAAGAGACAAAATTCTCATTATTAAACCCAACTGACTTAAAGTAGACAAAGCGATAATTTTCCTTAGATCATACTCAAAATTAGCACCAATACCAGCCATAAATATAGTAAGACCAGAAAATAACAATAAGAAACTATTTAAAGAATCTCTAAAAGCAACACTAAAACGGATTATCAAATAAACACCAGCAGTAACCAAAGTAGAAGAATGAACCAACGCAGAAACCGGCGTAGGAGCAGCCATAGCAGCCGGTAATCAAGAAGAAAAAGGAATCTGAGCACTTTTAGTTATAGAAGCCAATAAAACTAAAAAAGTAATAATCTCCATCTCAAAACTAAGCCTCAAACAATCCAAATAATAAACATAATTCCAACTACCGAAATTAACCATTCAAGCGATAGCTATCAATAAAGCAACATCACCAATACGATTAGATAACACAGTTAACATACCAGAATTATAAGAACTAACATTCTGATAATAAATTACTAAACAATAAGAAACCAGACCTAGACCATCCCAACCCAACAAAATTCTAATCAGGTTAGGTCTAATAATTAAAAGAACTATAGATACAACAAACATAAGAACTAACAAGATAAAACGATCAATTCTCAAATCACCACTCATGTAACCTTCACTATAAAAAATAACCAAAGAGGAAATAAAAAGAACAAAAGAAAGAAAAAATAAAGACATTCAATCAAACAAAAAAGTTATAACAACAGATATAGAATTTAAAGTAACAACATCCCATTCAATAAAATAAACCAAATCACTCATAACAAAAAAGAAACCAAGAAAGCAAAAGAATAATCTTAAAATAAATAAAAAAACAAAACTAACAAAACAAATAGAAAAATACACGACCCAAGGTAAAATAAACTACATCAATGACTCCACAAATCAACATTTTATAATTAAACTACTTAGGCAACCATAAACTACAACCAAAAAATAAAAACATCACTCCTCAAAATAAAAAAATTTAATGGAAACCAATGTAAAAAAATCAACAAGAACTCACGAACATAACACAAAGAACAAGAATAAACACCCGAATAAAATAAACCATGTTGTCTAAAAGAAAAAAGATATAAACTGTAAGCAGCACTAAAAAAAGATAATAAGATCAACATCAACATTCTAACACTAGACCAAGAAACCAAACCAATTAACAATCCAATCTCCCCAAGAAGATTTAAAGAAGGAGGAGCAGCCATATTACAAGCTCTTAACAAAAATCACCAAAGAGATATTCTAGGCATCAAGTTAATTAAACCCCTTCTAACCAATAAACTACGGCTACCCAATCGTTCATAAACAATATTAACAAGACAAAATAAACCAGAAGAACACAAACCATGAGCAATTATTAAAGTATAAGAACCACAAAACCCCCAATAACTCAGAGTCATAATACCAGCAATAACAATACCTATATGAACAACAGAAGAATAAGCAACTAATGCCCTCAAATCGGTCTGACGTATACAAATTAATCTAACAAGAACTCCACCAACCAAACTAACAGAAACCCAAAAAAAATTAAAGTAAGAAAATACCACCAGGAAAGAAAAAACACGAACCAATCCATAACCACCCAATTTCAACAAAATGCCAGCCAAAACCATAGAACCAGAAATAGGAGCCTCGACATGAGCCCTAGGTAACCATAAATGAACCAAAAACATAGGCATCTTAACTAAAAAAGCAAAAATCATACAAAAATAAAAAAAAACACTAGAGAATAAACTACCTCCCAAGGCAAAAAAACATAAAGAACCGAATGAATAATAAACTCTCAAAATCCCCAAAAGGAGAGGAAGTGATGCAAGAAGAGTATATAATAACAAATAAATACCAGCCTGAAGACGCTCTGGTTGATAACCCCACCCCAAGATCAAAAACAAAGTAGGAATTAAACTACCCTCAAAAAACAAATAAAAAGAAAATAAACCTAAACTACTGAAAGCACAATACAACATAAGCATCAAAAAAACCACCACCAACAAAAAAAAACCAGAAAAATAACCAGAACGATAAATAGGCTCACTGGCCATAACCATCATGGCACAAATCCAAAATCTTAATAAAACCAAACCATAAGAAATATAATCGCAACCAAAGAAATAACTAAGATTACCCCAACTAAAAAAATAGGGAAAAGAAAAAACAAAAAGAAAACAAAGAAAAAATAAAAAAGACTGAACTAATCACCAAGAACCAACAAAAAAGCAAAGAGGGATTAAAAAAACCAAAGAGAATATAAATTTTAACATTGAAGCATTCTAAAAGACTGATAATAATCATTACCACAACTACGAATTATAGAAACTAAAATAGATAAACCCAAAGACCCCTCACAAACTGAAAATACCAAAAAGATAATAACGAAATAAAATTCATAATTATACCCACACAAATAATAATAAATAAAAAGAAACAAAACCAAAGCCATAAATTCCAAACCCAACAAAACAATTAACAAATGCTTACGATCAGAACAAAAAACTCAAATACCACAAAAAAAACACAAAGAAAAATAAAACAGTATTATCATTACCCAAAAAAAAATCAGTTTTAATAATTTAAACACAAAAATATTGGTCTTGTAAACCAAAAATAAGGATAAACCTTTTAAAACTTCAGAGAGAGGTAAATACACCCATCATTAATCCCCAAAATTAACATTTTATCTTAAAATACCCCCTGAAATCACAAAAATCCTACTATCAACCAGAGCACTAACAAGAATTATATTCACACAAATAAAACACCCCCTAGCAATAGGAATAATACTACTAATCCAAACAACAATTATATGCATAATCAGAAGAACAATAGATAAAAGAGCATGATTCTCATACATTCTATTCCTAATATTCGTAGGAGGAATAATAGTATTATTCATCTACGTAACAAGATTAGCCTCAAACGAAATATTCTCCCTATCAACCAAAATGACCCTAATATCCCTAACAATCATGACCATCTTAATAAACACAAAAATATGAATAAACTCAAATAACAGAGAAACAATAAGTCATGAAGCAATCATAAAAAACGAAACAAGAACCTTACTAGAAAAATTATACAACCAACCCACGGGAAATATAACCATCTTAATAGCATCCTACTTACTATTAACACTAATTGTAATCGCAAAAATCACCAACATCTCAAAGGGACCTCTACGACAAACAAAATAAAAAATAAAATGAATAAACCTTTACGAACTTCTCATCCACTAATAAAAGTAATCAACAATGCACTAATCGACCTACCTACACCCCCAAATATCAGAACATGATGAAACTTTGGATCACTACTAGGACTATGCTTAGTAATACAAATTATCACAGGAACATTCCTAGCAATACATTATTGCCCAAACATCGAAACTGCATTTCAAAGAGTAGTACATATTAGCCGAGACGTAAATTACGGGTGAATCCTACGAAATCTCCACGCTAACGGAGCATCAGCATTCTTCATTTGTATTTACATACACATTGGACGAAACATTTACTATGGCTCTCATAAACTAATAGAAACATGAAACGTGGGAGTAATAATTCTATTTATCACAATAGCAACAGCCTTCGTAGGATATGTACTACCATGAGGACAAATATCCTTTTGAGGAGCAACAGTCATTACAAACCTCCTATCAGCAGTACCCTATTTAGGGGGAGAATTAGTACAATGAGTATGAGGGGGATTCGCAGTAGACAACGCAACCTTAAACCGATTCTTCACATTCCACTTTATCCTACCATTCGTAATTGCCGCAATAGTAATCATCCACCTAATATTCCTTCACCAAACAGGATCAAACAACCCTACAGGACTAAAAAGAGAAACAGACAAAATTCCATTCCACCCATACTTCACAACTAAAGACATCGTAGGATTCATTGTAACAATTATAATACTAACCACATTATCACTAAAAAGCCCATACTTACTAGGAGACCCAGACAACTTTACACCTGCGAATCCCCTAGTTACTCCAGTGCATATCCAACCAGAATGATATTTCCTATTTGCATACGCAATCTTACGATCAATCCCTAATAAACTAGGAGGAGTAGTAGCCCTAGCAATATCAATCGCCATCCTATTCGTAATACCCTTATACAAAACGGAATTCCGAAGAACACAATTTTACCCAATCAACCAAATACTATTTTGACTAATAGTAAATACAGTAATCCTACTAACATGAATCGGAGCACGACCGGTAGAAGAACCTTACATCATCACAGGACAAATCCTGACAGCAACATATTTCACATATTATATTATAAGACCAATAGCAAGAACAACATGAAATAAAATAATCAAGTAAACAAAAAGACATAACCAACCAGTTAAATAGCTTATGCAAGCACATACTTTGAAAGTATGAGAAAGGGGTTCAAATCCCCTATTAACTTAAAAATACTCAACTTAATACACTTAAAGCAAAGAAAACATGAACAACTTAACCCCCAAAATAAACAACAAATAATTCAAAGAAACGGGCAAAAATCTCTTCCAGGCCAAATACATCAACTTATCATACCGATAACGAGGAACAGTACCGCGAACCCAAATAAATAAAAAAGAAACAAAAGAAACCCTTAAATAAAAAAAAGGAGAACCCAAATCACACCCCAAAAACAAAACACAAAATAACAATCTCATAAATAAAATACTAGCATACTCAGCCATAAAAATAAGAGCAAAACCACCAGAACCATACTCAACATTAAAACCAGAAACCAACTCAGACTCACCCTCAGCAAAATCAAAAGGCGTACGATTAGTCTCAGCCAAACAAGAAACAAACCAAACCAAACCCAAAGGAAAAGAAAAAAAAATTAATCAAAGATAAACTTGATAATAATAAAAAGAAAGTAAATCATATCTACAAACTAAGAAAACAAAGAACAGCAAAATCAAAGAAAGACTAACTTCATAAGAAATAGATTGAGCAACCGCACGAAGAGCTCCCAGTAAGGAATAATTAGAATTAGAAGACCAACCAGCAATTATCACAGTATAAACCCCCAAACTAGTACAACACAAAAAGAAAAGCAAACCTAACTCAAAGGAAATATAACCTCTAAAATAAGGAATCAGCAACCAAACCACCAAAGAAAGAAAAAGACTAAAAATAGGAGAAAAATAATATGATAAGTAATTAGAAACCAAAGGAAAATACTGCTCCCTAGTAAATAACTTAACAGCATCACTAAAAGGCTGAAGAATGCCTAAAAAACCCACCTTATTAGGGCCCTTACGAATATGAACGTATCCCAAAACCTTCCGTTCAAGAAGAGTAAGGAAAGCAACACCAACCAAAACAAAAACAATTAACAAGACAAAAACAACAACGAGAAAAAAAAAATTAAGAAGCATAATACTATCTGTAAAATAAAATATTACATAAGAAGATCCTAAATCTACCGCACTTATCTGCCAAAATAGTAAAAATTAATGAAAATCACAAAAAAAGAATTATTCCTAGTAACTGGTCCTTTCGTACTAAATCACTAAATTATATTGTAGATAGAAACCAACCTGGCTCACACCGGTTTGAACTCAGATCATGTAAGGTTTTAAAGGTCGAACAGACCTAATAAAAAATTTAGCTCCTACACCAAAAATTCACCTTAATCCAACATCGAGGTCGCAAACCCCCCTGTCAATAAGAACTTTCAAGGAAGATAACGCTGTTATCCCTAAGGTAATTTAATCTTAAAATCAATAATAAAGGATCAAAAAAATATAAATCAATAAAACAAAAAAAAGAGGAGTTTAATAAATCCTCCCATCGCCCCAATAAAACAAGCAAAATATTAAAAAAACAAAACAAACAAGAAATTAATACTTAACATGTAAAACTCTATAGGGTCTTCTCGTCCCACAAAAAAATTTAAGTATTCTTACTTAAAACCCAAATTCAATAAAAATCCAAAAAAGACAGATTGTATCTCGTCAAACCATTCATACCAGCCCACAATTAAAAGACTAATGATTATGCTACCTTTGCACGGTCAAAGTACCGCGGCCCTTCAAAAAATATTATCAGCGGGCAGGCCCTACCTCAAAAAATAAACAAGAGGAGTAGTTTTTGTTAAACAGGCGGACACAACAAAATTTGCCTAATTCCTCAAAAGAAATTACCAAATAATTCTTAAACAACACATAAAACCCAACATATACTAATCCAATCATAATTACTACAAATAACAAATTACAAAAAAAATTCCAGTAAAAAACTTAAAAACAAAGAAAAATAAAAAAGAAAACTTAATAAAGTCTGAACACACTTAAAATGATAATTACCGTAAAACCCACAAAAATAATAATTCAAAACCAAATAAAAGAAATTATAAGAACTAAATCCCGAAGCTTATCCCCCAAGACATTTGTATCAAGTAAAAAAAAATTAAAATAAAAAACATTTAAACCAGACACATGAATTAAATTCATTTCCTGAAAAACCAGATACCATTGAAAACGGAAACATCTCATTGCCAACAAAATATTATTAATGCTTATGCAACAGCAACTAAAATAAATCATTAACTCATTCAAAATCGGGAAATACAAAAAATAAATAATAAAATTAAATAGGCCCTGATACACAAGGTACAACAAAAAAAATCAACTTACAAAAATAAATAAAACAACCCCCTACAGTACCAATAAACTATAACCAAAAAAATCAAATCTAAAAACTATACAACAACATTAAAATATTTCAGTAAAACCATAAAATTAAACTAAACAACAAAAGTAAGCCAATAAATATCAGACCATACCGAATCGCACGGCAAGCCCCTCAATGTAAATGAGAAAATCCTCTAAGAAAATGATCTGATATCAATCTAGCCACACCTTCCGGTACGACCACTTTGTTACGACTTATCTCGCCTAATAACGAGAGCGACGGGCGATGTGTGCATATTACAAAACATAAATCACCAAAACAAACTTCAATCAGTTACAATCAAATCCAACTTCACACCAAAATTACAACCAGTGATCCGATAATAAATCCATAAATGTAATCCACCAAACACTTGACCATAAGCTGCACCTTGACCTGAAATAAACCAAAGTTGTGAAAGAAGAAAATTAAAATAAACTCTAAAAAGATCTTCATTATAACGGCGGTATACAAACAAATTAAACCAAGTAAGGTCCAACGTGGATTATCGATAACGAGGCAGATTCCTCTGAACAGAATGAAATACCGCCAAATTCTTTAAGTTTCAAGAACATAACTAGTACTACTCAGGCCAAAAAATTAACATCAAAAATAATAGGGTATCTAATCCTAGTTTATAAGAAAGACTTCATAGCCTACAAACAAAAAAAGAGGGAATAATCAAAAAATTCAAATTTCACCAAAAAATAAAAATAATAAACCCAAAATAAACTTTAAAAAATAGAACTACCAACCAAAAACATTCATAAGCATCTCATGTATAACCGCGGCTGCTGGCACAAATTTTGCCGACACTAAAAATTATTGCTAAATCTGAGTAACCTCAATATAATAAAGATAATTATTGCAAACAACAAAAATAAATACTAACCCCCATCTAGAAAGAAAAGCTAACAACCACGCAAAAACTCACATATAAAACAAACAAAAAATGAATGCCATAGCAAGAATAAAACTATCTTGTATCAACAAAAAAGCAAAGAGGGTCAAGAAATACACTAAAAGAACACATCGAAACTGCCAACAGAGAAAAGAAGGAAGGGTACACACTTATAGGTCTCATAATCCAATAACAACTCAGTCAAAAGGTTGAACCCAACACTAATTAAACCTCAAAACCAATTGGTGAAACAACAACTTCAATCCCCTAGAATAAAACTATCTTGTATCAACAAAAAAGCAAAGAGGGTCAAGAAATACACTAAAAGAACACATCGAAACTGCCAACAGAGAAAAGAAGGAAGGGTACACACTTATAGGTCTCATTTTTTTTTACCCGCAAATGAGACCTATAAGTGTGAAATGATGGATTTAATCACACAACAAGAAAGACACTGATAACAGGTTATAATATAATTGATTATTTTAATGAGATTAATTATTTCAAAAGAAACACCTACCTTATATAATAAATATATTTGTTGTTGAATAGTACCCGGCTTATTGTTAAATTAAATATTTTACAATCAGATAAAGAAACTCCCCTTATAAGCTTTTTTATTTAAATGTATCAATTGTTTTACACAAAGTTCTTATATTAAAGCAACAAAAAACATAAAAAATAACCTCAACCCACTCAAAACCACTCACCAAAAAGCAAAATAATAATAATAGAAAAAATAAACCCGAGAGAGAAAAAATAAAAGAAAAAAGC